TACTGGTAATAATATCAGCAAAAGAACGTTCTCCTGTGCTTCCAGACATGCCGAGCTCCACGTATTCTTGTACAGTCAAAAAGGGGATCGATTCCGTAAAAGATGAGATCAGTAAATGGGAATTCACTGAAATTGAATCTTTGTGAGATCGTCAATAGGGTACCAAGGGTGTCTTTAGAGTATACCGAATCAGTATAGCTATCCTTCTTCTGACACAGCAACGCAATTTCACAATTAGTATCTAAATGGAGTGCTAGAGACTTTCTTTTTTCTTTTATTGTTGCCTGTCGATGTAGTATTCTATACTATTCAATAAAAAAATTTTCAAATTCCTGTAGTAGTATAAGGGTTCTCTCCATTATCGGCTTCGGATTAGAAACTGAAGATCAGATAAAATGTGAATACAACGGGTTGCTTTCAAATAATTCGCGAGTGGGATTATCATATTCCATTCCCCTACACCTACAATTCAATTAGATCCAAAATATAAAAATATTCTTTCTTTTTGTGTTTGTAGAAGATGTTTTTTGTTGGAACCCCCCCCCCCTTTTTTTTTTCATTTTTAAGGAATTGGTTAGTTGTCCAGTAAGAAGTAAGACTAGCCGATAGTCTTCGACGAAAGAAAGAGAACAAAGAAGAAAATAATCAATATTCGCGATGCACGCATTGTTGTATTAGAACCAAAAGGCCGTTCTTGATCGAATTATAATTATAAAAGGGCGGGGGGCTCTCTAATTTAAGATATGTAAAGAAAAAATGTATAAGTTTCGCACGATTAGATCATGCGAAACTCTTTTTCTTCTCATTAGAGATATTATGAGAATGAACCTACTACTGAATCTAATGAGGTCAAATCAAATTAAAGTAAAAAAGAAAAGGGAAAGTAATAAAGTAAAAGTAAAAAAAAGGGAGATTCTAGTATAATATAAGGTCATTCTTTGTTCGAAAATACACAATGTATTCGATACAATAATAAAAAAAAAGATCAAAATAAAAATAGAAATGATTTTCCAATTTTAAAGCGATTCAATTTCATTTTTTGAATGAAGTTACACAACAGAGTTTTTTATTATTTCTAATTTTGATTATTAATTATATAATATTAGTATAAGAATATTAGTTTTTAAGATGAATCTGTTGATTGGGAATTAGGGGATGCTCAGATATCACAGATGATGAATTGATTTCTTACCTATGTCACTCCCATTTTTTTTTATTACTGTTTAGAAGGATTGATGAATCAAAAACTTTCAATTGAAAGAATAAGTGAAATTGGTCTTTTTGCTTATTCTTGTTTGTATCTTTCAAAAATTTGAATTTAGGGAAGTGCTTTCTAAACATATGTATAAAAAGACCATATTTCATTTAGCCTCTTTATGCTTACTATAACTAGTTATTTCGGTTTTCTACTAGCGGTTTTAACTATAACCTCAGCTCTATTTATCGGGTTGAACAAGATACGACTTATTTGAAATTAATTGAACAAACGATTCATAAAAAAACGAAATCTTTCTGTGTTATTCCATATATTCTATAGTTTCTTAAGTTTCTTACCGTGTCAATTTCCAATTTTTGGTCATTGAGATTCATGGGCAATATGAATTAATAGTTAAGAATAGATATTACCTCTCCTTTTCCTCTTTCAAACAAATTGAAATGATTGAAGTTTTTCTATTTGGAATTGTCTTAGGTCTAATTCCTATTACTTTGGCTGGATTATTTGTAACCGCATATTTACAATACAGACGCGGCGATCAGTTGGACCTTTAATTAATTAATAGCTCTTTTTTTGATTGACCCCTACTTGCTTTATTAATTTTAATACATAGGGCAGGGGTCAAATTGAAATTGCTGTTCAATTATTTCATTTCAGTGTAATTTTCGACCTAAGAATAACAAGAATGGGATCACGCTCTGTAGGATTTGAACCTACGACATCGGGTTTTGGAGACCCGCGTTCTACCGAACTGAACTAAGAGCGCTTTATTATCACACTAAATATTTTGTAAGTAACCCTAATATATTATATTTTTGCATGCGTATCCTATTCTATAGTAGAATAGAGTCAAATGAAAGATTGATCATGTTATGGATGCCCAATTTAATCGATTTCAATTGGTCCCTCGTTACGATTCCTGCTCATAAGATAAGTAATAGAATAGGTAGGGATGACAGGATTTGAACCCGTGACATTTTGTACCCAAAACAAACGCGCTACCAAGCTGCGCTACATCCCTTTCAATTGGGTTACAGTGTCATTGTAGAGAATACCCGTATTGTTTTCCACATCTTTATTTACTCCATTTCTATACAAAAATTATCTTGTCATTTCTTCTTTTTGATCTCATATCATAGAACATATAATTAATTATTAATTAATTATAATAAACTACTTATATGCGTTACGTATAATGAAACCCGCTGTAAAAAAAATGAATATTTTGGGGAAACGCTGGTACAGAAAAGGGCACGTTTTTTTTAAGAAAAGGAATATTCTACTGAATCGTTGTACATTTCAATTTGAATTAGGGATTCCGCGGACAAATACAAGCGATCATTAACTCCATATATGTCTGATCATATATGTATTACAAATTCCAATAAAGAAGGAGGATTTCAAATAAAATGCGAGATCTAAAAACATATCTCTCCGTGGCGCCGGTAGTAAGTACTATATGGTTCGGGTTTTTAGCAGGTCTATTGATAGAGATCAATCGTTTATTTCCGGATGCGCTGATATTCCCCTTTTTTTCATTCTAGTTAGTAACATGGGAAGTGGTGAAGAAGATTAGGGATTTAATAAAATCTCTGTGACTAATCCCTCCCCTTCCCATCTTTTAATTTTAGAATTTTTAAAATTTGAATAAGTTCGAAAAGAGAAAGAATAAAAGTGGATTCAAATTCAGTGAAACTCGGAACTCGGGCCTCAGGCCCGAGGCTCGAATTAAAATAAAATTTTTCATTTAAATTATTTAAATGAAAATAATTAAAAAGAGAATGAGAACGGAAATGGAAATTGATGGATAGGTCAACAATATCATACAAAATACTTAAATGAAAGACGAAACGCTATATTGGGATTAGAAATGTAGTTAGAAATCATTGTATTACTTATTATTACTATCTTGATTGCAACGAAATTTTTCATAATTTTATTTCGAGTTAGCAACTTCTATTTTTTTTTTCGTTCCTTTTTTCTCTTTGGATCGCAAAATAGAATAGTTGAGTGAATCAAAAATACAAAGGGGGTTCATGGCCAAGGGGAAAGATGTTCGAGTAACAGTTATTTTGGAATGTACCAATTGTGCTGTTCGAAATGATGCTAATAAGGAATCAAAGAGGGTTGGTATTTCCAGATATATTACTCAAAAGAATCGACACAATACGCCTAGTCGATTGGAATTGAGAAAATTCTGTCCCTTTTGTTACAAATATACAATTCATGGGGAGATAAAGAAATAGATGGAACCGATTACACATATGTATTGTATGTCATCCTTCCAAGGAAGATGAAAAATGTCATATACCATATATTATATATAACATATATTTAAAGATAAACAAACCAAAAAGAAATCCCCGACAAAATTAGGATTTTCGGGATAAGGAATAAACAAATCATGGATAAATCCAAGCGACTCTATTTTAAATCCAAGCGATCTTTTCGTAGGCGTTTGCCCCCGGTTGGGTCGGGGGATCGAATTGATTATAGAAACATGAGTTTAATTAGTCGATTTATTAGTGAACAAGGAAAGATATTATCTAGACGGGTGAATAGATTAAACTTAAAACAACAACGATTAATTACTATTGCTATCAAGCAAGCTCGTATTTTATCTTTGTTACCCTTTCTTAATAATGAGAAACAATTTGAAAGAGGTGAGTCGGCTGCTAGAACTGCGGGTCTTAGAATCAAAAAGGGGGATAGGCTTACTCTTCACTTGAATCAAAATTCCAATACGAACTCAAAGGCGGATTGATGTTTTGTTCGAAAAATTCGCGAATTAAGATGTGAGTGTCGTGTCATAAGAAAAAAAGTATCGGGGAAAAAGAATAAATCTTTTTTTATTGAACGTCTTGTTTGTTCATTTTGACGACTTTATCATATTATTTGATTATATTTTATCATACTAATTTCTATTCTACCTTCCCGGAGTTAATTTTACAGCGCACTCCATTAAAATTTAAAACATTCCTATGGAGTCCTTCCAATCTACTTATTTTATAATCTCAGTGGAAATCATAGAAAGACAATTTCTATTTAATATAGCTATTTGCGCAAGTATTTTACGATTAAGAAGCAACTGCTTCTTGTACAGATTGTGTATGATAATATTATAACTATAGTATACTAAATTCCCTCGAATTGCTGCATTTATCCGAGTGATCCACAAACGGCGAAAATATCTCTTTTGCCTACCTCTATCCCGATAAGCCGAAAACAAAGCTCTTATTTTCTGTTGAGTAATAGTTCGAGTAAGTCTTGAATGAGCCCCTCGAAAGCTTGATGCAAATAAACGAATTTTTGTTCTACGTCTCCGAGCTATACATCCTCGTTTAATTCTGGTCATTGAATAAATGAAACTTTGATAAATAACTAATTGATTTCTTTTCTTTCAGTTATTCCCTTCCCCTTTACTAGTTTGTTAATAACAAAACGGATCCTTCCAATGTATAAAATAAAAACTCCAACGGCTTTTGCTACTATAACCTTCCCGCCCACGATTTTTTCTTTTTTTTTTATAGGCATTTTACCTCGAAATAAGAAATAATATTGATACTAGATATTAAAAAAAGCATATTAATATTAAATAAAAACAAAAAGTAGTAAATATAAAATAGAAATGAATAAAAAAAAAAATAGTGGGTTCCATCGTTTCTATGGTTACTTCTTAAACGGCGAGATCCCTTCTATACACCGGAGCCCCTTCTTTTCTTTCATTTAATCAATGCTATTGTTAACTTGTACAGTTCACACTTTTTGGCTCTACCCATGAATTATTCAGTAATCCGTCTTTCACAACGAGATCCACTTATACAGTAACGGTATTTAATTATGAAGATTAACTGTGTAGCTGACCCTCTTAGTCCGTTGTTGAAAGAGTAAGGGCGTAATCTTTCTTGCCTTTAAATGGGATTCCCCCCGCTTAATGGATAAACATTTGCTACCAATGGGAAATTCTTTCTCATCTTAAATTGAAAATGGAGACAATTGGATTTACACCACTAGAAACCATAAATTTTGATACACAATAGAAGGGTATGATAGATACTTTTTAGATAGTGAATGGGGTTCTTCCGTTTTATTTTATCTTATTTACTGTTACTGATCACTGATACTGGAAAAATGGGTTCTTTTCTTTTGCCCCAGTCCATGCTCTGAACGAGTCACACATACACCCTAGTACATGTTCCTCGTCGCTGAGGGCATCCCCCAAGGGCGGGGGATTTCGTAACATTTCTGATTGGCTTTCTCGTCTTTCTAATAAGTTGTTTAATAGTTGGCATGTTGACTCGTATACATAATGAGCTGGTTTAGATCGATCCTAACCGGCCGATTAGGAATTACTTCTATAGTAATAAATTAATTAATAGAATACTCTATCAAACCCAGTAAGAAGATAAAATTTCAAATGGCGTATTTGTATTTGCGCGAAATCCCTGTTATTTTTTATTCTACCCCTACATGATCAACAATTCCATGAGCTTGGGCTTCTGTTGCTGACATAAAAACATCTCTTTCCATGTCTTCGGATACAACCCATAGAGGTGTGCCTGTTCTTTGTACATAAACCCTTGTAATGGTTTCGCGCAGCTTCATCATTTCTTCCGCTTCCAGGATAAATTCTCCTGCGGGTGCCTCATAAAAAGAACTAGCAGGTTGATGGATCATTACCCTGATTATATAACCTAATAAATGGTTCTTCTATCTCGAAGAGAAATCAAAGAGAATAAATTAAATAACGAGTAATGATATGAAAACCAAAAGATAGAATTGAACAACCAACCGTACAGGCATCTCTTGCGCATTGCATACGGCTATACAATGGAATTTACTTTATAACCTCCATTCCATTGAAGAAGTATAAAATCAAATTCAAATATTCAAATATAGGGCCTATCAGACCCCGATCGGTAAATAATCCAATAACCATCCTTCATTTTATTTTGGAGTAGTTAAAACATACTATGATGGTTCCGTTGCTTTATATATTTATTTAGTCTGTTATTAAGCAATCCCAAAGTTTCTTTTTTTTGTATTCTTTCCTAAGATAAATATTGTTATTATCCCTCTGGTGTGAAAACAAAAAAGTTTGTGACGCTGCAATAGGCTTCCGATAAATCAGATAAAATCGGAAATGCCCTTTATCTCATACTATTCGTTCGATATATAATCTAATGATTGATTTTTGAAAAAAAAAAAACAAAAATAAAAAAAAAAAAAAGGGTTTCTCATATCGAATTCAAAATGCCATGCTATTATTACTTAATAGTCATATTTCATATGGCGAAGGCATAGTCTTCTTTTTTCTCTCAAATACAAAACTCATTGGCGCCGAGCATGAGGGAATGCTAGACGTTTGGTAATTTCTCCTCCGACCAGAAGAAAAGATCCTATTGAAGCGGCCAATCCCATGCATATTGTCTGTACATCTGGTTGTACAAATTGCATAGTATCATAAATAGCTACTCCGGGTATTACCCACCCCCCGGGAGAGTTTATAAACAAATACAGATCTTTGCTATCATCCTCTAGACTGAGATATACCATAAGACCAATAATTTGATTCGAGAGATCGCTATCAACCTCTTGGCCTAAAAAAAGTAATCTTGCTCGATAAAGTCGGTTGATTAGGATATAATTGTATCCTTAGGAACCGTACGCGCACCTTTTGATGCATACGGTTTACCAAAAATCGCGCAAAAAAAAAGAATCAATGTGTAGATTGCAGCCCTCATTCTTTTTTATTTTCATAGGGGGCTCTTTCTAACTTCTAACAAAGGGCTTTTTTTCTTCCATTTTTCAAGAAGGATTTGTTTTGGCCTGTTTACTTTACCTATATATATAAATAAAATATATATATAAATAATTTACTAAACTTATCGAATGAACTTCTCATTGATGTATTGTTTCATCGAGATCGAATCCAAATAACGATGCCATTTTCTTGTTCCTGAATGGGCTTTTTCAATTTTTTTAGGTTTATGCTCTACTCCGAGTAAAGATAGGCCCGATTTTTATTTGCACATATAGGGCAAATGTCCCAATACCACGTCTTTTTGCTATGGCTTTTTTTATTTTTCAATTTCATTTATTTCATGTCTTCCACTAAATATTCAATGTATTCATTATATTACTCGATTGATTAAACAGTTTGAGATCGCTCCTGTTTATAAATAGAATATTATAAAAGTAGTAATCTTAGATATATTACCAATTGGGTTTTTTCTAAACGGAGCCTGAATACTTCATTTTTTTGGTCCAGTCGAGCCAACCATAAATTATTCTAATTGATAATATTAATCTGATACCCCTACAAAAAATAAATAGGATTAAATTGTATTTCACGCTCCAAACTTTTGATAATTCAATCAATCTTTTTTGGGCGAAAGAGGGGATATCTCGATCAGGGGAGAGAATGGGGAAATTCCATGTGACCCAATATATCTGACAAGTCGCACTATATGTCAACCCACGATGCATCTTCCTCTCCAGGACTTCGAAAAGGTACTTTTGGAACACCAATAGGCATAAAATGAAAGAAAAAAATTAAGTACTATATCTTACTTTGATGTGGAAGCGTAACAACGGGTTTATTGTCTTAATAAGATTAGCCTTTATCATAGTTTATCCATAAATTGAATAAGTTCATAACAATAACATAAAAAAAGAAAACCGAATGATTATGACTAAAGGAAAATTTTTACGAAACGAATGGGTCTTTGGAATGATATGAACAAATGGGTATGTCTTCACTCAGAGAAAATTAAAGTGGGATCAATCCCCTCTACCATTGCGTATTGGTACTTATCGGGTATAGAATAGATCTGCTTATTTTTGTTCCTACAAATGGAATTCGTCTATTATTACTATCTATTATTATTACTAAAAGAATAGAACAAATATTAATTCTTTCCTCGAGAAAATCTACCGAAAGAGTGGGTCCGGAGCATAGTTTTTTTACTTTTTACAATGCAATAAAGTTACATAGTGTCTATTATTCGTTGATTAAAGGGGTATTTCCATGGGTTTGCCTTGGTATCGTGTTCATACCGTCGTATTGAATGATCCGGGTCGTTTGATTTCTGTTCATATAATGCATACAGCTCTAGTTGCTGGTTGGGCCGGTTCGATGGCTCTATACGAACTAGCGGTTTTTGATCCCTCTGACCCCGTTCTTGATCCAATGTGGAGACAGGGTATGTTTGTTATACCCTTCATGACTCGTTTAGGAATAACCAATTCATGGGGCGGTTGGAGTATCACAGGAGGTACTATAACGAATCCGGGTATTTGGAGTTACGAAGGTGTGGCCGGGGCACATATTGTGTTTTCCGGCTTATGCTTTTTGGCAGCTATTTGGCATTGGGTGTACTGGGATCTAGAAATATTTTCTGATGAACGTACAGGAAAACCTTCTTTAGATTTACCTAAGATTTTTGGAATTCATTTATTTCTTTCAGGGTTGGCTTGTTTTGGGTTTGGCGCATTTCATGTAACGGGGTTGTATGGTCCTGGAATATGGGTGTCCGATCCTTATGGACTAACCGGAAGGGTACAATCTGTAAATCCAGCGTGGGGTGTGGAAGGTTTTGATCCTTTTGTTCCGGGAGGAATAGCCTCTCATCATATTGCAGCAGGGACATTGGGCATATTAGCCGGCCTATTCCATCTTAGTGTCCGTCCGCCCCAACGTCTATACAAAGGATTACGCATGGGAAATATTGAAACCGTCCTTTCCAGCAGTATCGCTGCTGTCTTTTTTGCCGCTTTTGTTGTTGCTGGAACTATGTGGTATGGTTCAGCAACTACCCCGATTGAATTATTTGGTCCCACTCGTTATCAATGGGATCAGGGATACTTCCAGCAAGAAATATATCGAAGAGTTAGCGCTGGGATAGCCGAAAATCAAAGTTTATCAGAGGCTTGGTCTAAAATTCCTGAAAAATTGGCTTTTTATGATTACATCGGTAATAATCCGGCAAAGGGGGGATTATTCAGAGCGGGCTCAATGGACAACGGGGATGGAATAGCTGTTGGGTGGTTAGGACACCCTATCTTTAGAGATAAGGAAGGGCGTGAACTTTTTGTACGTCGTATGCCCACTTTTTTTGAAACATTTCCGGTTGTTTTGGTAGACGGAGACGGTATTGTTAGAGCCGATGTTCCGTTTCGAAGGGCAGAGTCGAAGTATAGTGTCGAACAAGTAGGTGTAACTGTGGAGTTCTATGGTGGCGAACTGAATGGAGTCAGTTATAGTGATCCTGCTACTGTAAAAAAATATGCTCGACGCGCTCAATTGGGCGAAATTTTTGAATTAGATCGTGCTACTTTGAAATCCGATGGTGTTTTTCGTAGCAGTCCAAGGGGTTGGTTTACTTTTGGCCATGCTTCATTTGCTCTGCTCTTCTTCTTCGGACATATTTGGCATGGCGCTAGAACCTTGTTCCGAGATGTTTTTGCCGGTATTGACCCAGATTTGGATGCTCAAGTAGAATTTGGAACATTCCAAAAACTTGGGGATCCTACTACAAGACGACAAGTAGTCTGATACAAGATTGATTTCTTACTTTTATTTTTGTGATTTAATAACATAGACAGGGAGCCGGATAAATCTTGATTTGAATCGCTGCCTTTGCCCTTTCCTTGACTCTTTCTCTTTAGTTATCCGGGAGACGACCCAAAATAAACAGGCATGGAAGCTATAATTGTAAACCACAATCGAATCTATGGAAGCATTGGTTTATACATTCCTCTTAGTCTCGACTCTGGGAATAATATTTTTCGCCATCTTTTTTCGGGAACCACCTAAAGTTCCAACTAAAAAGATGAAATGATTTTTTATTATCTCGATTGAAGTAATGAGCCTCCCAATATTGGGAGGCTCATTACTTCAACTAGTCTCCGTGTTCCTCGAATGGATCTCTTAGTTGTTGAGAGGGTTGCCCAAAAGCAGTATATAAGGCGTACCCAGTAAAACTTACAAGTAAACCAGATATAGAGATGGCAACTAAGGTTGCTGTTTCCATTATTATATAATTTTAAGACCACAATGGATCTATGCTAAGATCATTTATTTACAATATAATGGTATACAAAGTCAACGGCTCTCACTGAATACAAAATAGGATTTATGGCTACACAAACCGTTGAGAATAGTTCTAGATCTGGTCCAAGACGAACCATTGTAGGGGATTTATTGAAACCACTGAATTCGGAATATGGTAAAGTAGCTCCAGGTTGGGGAACTACTCCTTTGATGGGTATTGCAATGGCTCTATTTGCGATATTCCTATCTATTATTTTGGAGATTTATAATTCTTCCATTTTACTGGATGGAATTTCAATGAATTAGATTCACAAGAACTACTAAATCGCTTTTCACTACAAAGTGAATCATTTAGGTCGTTTTTAGCCCATTCTATTTTTGGGTAGTTCGACCGTGGAATTTCTTTGTTTCTGTATTTCCGGAATATGAGTGTGTGACTTGTTATAATTGATCCTATGGATACTACAGAGAGTGGTTCTGTCATCTTGATACAGATGGTTTTACCTCGTCGGATATTCATTCTAGTATCCGGAACGCGCGGAATATAGGAAATAGATTACAAACTATTCTAACTATGATTCATATTTTATATTAAGACCTCGCGGGCCGGACTCCAAAAAAAAGAGTTAACCCCCAAATAGTTAAAAAAGGGGGTTAGAAGTGATAAATCGACAGATTTTTATTCTTTTTCCCGTTTATGCTTATTTTAATTAAGGGACAAACCTTTCTTTAAATTTTTATTCAGTATATCTATTCATTGAATAAGTGATGATCCAACGATTCTTACTCAGGGAATTTTTGGACTTAGTTTGAAGGTTTTCTTGAATCATCGTGGTTGTAGTATGAATCTGAGGTTTTAATCGATTCATAGGGTCTTAACAAGAGAATTCCTATCAATAATAAAGAAAACAGAAGTAAAACCGCGTTACACACAAATAAGAATAACAAATAAAAGAAAAAAAAAATAGGTAAATAGAGGATTCAAGAGGCCTGTAACAATCAACATAAAGACGAATGAGCCAACTTGATATTTTTTAGCATTATAATCACAAAGAAGAGCTTTCAGATTTTTATTCTTTCGTATCTTTAGAGAAAAAGAAAGAGTGAATCATAGGAGGAAAGATAAATAAGTTTCAAACTTTTTATTACACATATCCATTCTAGCCAGTATTTGGGTGGTTTTTGTTTGAGCCGTACGAAATGAAATTCTCATATACGGTTCTCAGAGGGGGAGTTCCCTGGATTTACCTATCTCAATAAAGTATATGATTGGTTCGAAGAACGTCTTGAGATTCAGGCGATTGCAGATGATATAACTAGTAAATATGTCCCTCCCCATGTGAACATATTTTATTGTTTAGGCGGAATTACACTTACTTGTTTTTTAGTACAAGTAGCTACGGGATTTGCTATGACTTTTTACTATCGCCCAACGGTTACTGAGGCTTTTGCTTCCGTTCAATATATAATGACTGAAGCTAACTTTGGTTGGTTAATCCGATCAGTTCATCGATGGTCCGCAAGTATGATGGTGCTAATGATGATCCTGCACGTATTTCGTGTGTATCTCACCGGTGGCTTTAAAAAACCTCGTGAATTGACTTGGGTTACAGGTGTAGTTTTAGCTGTATTGACCGCATCTTTTGGCGTGACTGGTTATTCCTTACCCCGGGACCAAATTGGTTATTGGGCAGTCAAAATTGTAACAGGCGTACCGGAAGCTATTCCTGTAATAGGATCGCCTTTGGTAGAGTTATTGCGCGGAAGTGCTAGTGTAGGCCAATCCACCCTGACTCGTTTTTATAGTTTACACACTTTTGTATTACCTCTACTTACTGCCGTATTTATGTTAATGCACTTCCCAATGATACGTAAGCAAGGCATCTCTGGTCCTTTATAGAGAAGAAATAGTATTATAGATCATAGATATTTGTAATCAGTCATTTATCACTTCACTCAGGGTAGGAACAATAGGATTTCATTGCTATAAATATGGATTATTGAAAAGAATAAAACATGTATTTGGATCTTTTCCTTCAACCCCGCAAAATTGTATTATTTATTTGACACTAATGGTTGAAGTGAATTTTCTGAAGATAAAATGGATTATGGGAGTGTGTGGCTTGAACTATTGATTAGTCCGTGCAGATATATGCCTATCTGCCACATTTGTTTGAATTCACAACGAAATGTGTCTTTGTTCCAACTACTACGTAAGCCCCATATGGA